TATAATAAATTATATTAAATTATATAATTATATAAATATTATATATAAATTATTAAATTATATATATATAATATATATAATAATAAATAATAATAACAAAATATAAAAATATAAAAAATATATATATATAAAATATATATAATTCTAAATTATAAAATTATAATTATAAATTATATAATATATATATAATATAAAATAATATAAAATTAAATATTAATAATTAAATAATTATTAAATAATTAATATTTAATTAATATTTTAATATTTATAATATAAATTTATAATATAATAAATAATATAATAATAATATATAATATATAATAATATATATAATATATAATATAATATAATAAATAATAATATAAAAAATATATAATTATCTAAATTCTAATATTTACTAATATTTAGAATTAAACGAATATAGATAAACTAAACTAAGTCAAGGTATTTTTTTTTTTTCAGCTTTGGCAAAACGATCACAATTGATAGAATTATATTATTCAGTAAAGTACTAAATTAGTAATATTAATATTCCTAGCTCTAAAGCCCACTCCTTCCCCATACTACAAGTGAAAGAGAAAATGTAAACACTACCATTAAAGCAGCCCAAGCGAGACTTACTATATCCATGTGAATGATGTCCCTTATCTCTATGAAATGAAGTATTTATTCCATTATTAATTCATAATTATAGTGGAATCAATGGTGCAGAGTCAAAATAGGATTCTTACTTACGGCTAGTGATGAAACAATTTTACGAATCCACTCGTAAAAAGGTCCTTTATTTCTTAGTCAATAGATTCTATTGAAATTGAAAGAATTGGAAAATTGGAAAGAATAAAATAAAATATAAAAATATATAAAAAAAATATAAAATTAAATATATAATATATATTAATATATATTATTATTATATTATTATTATATTTATATTATATATATATAAGATATATAAGATAGATAATGAAATAGAAGAAAAAAAAAAAATAAGAAAAGAAGAATAACCATTTTGATTTCATTTCTGAGCACTCAGAGCCTATCCTGAGTTTGGATACAAAGTATCCTCGCTCAGTTCTTTCCACATCTTTAACCTTAGGAACCAAAATGGAGTGTCTCTTAGGAATCCTTGGATACCAAGATTTACGACTTCTTATTTTCATAGTTCTGATGCCCAGAATAGAATGAATTATCATTATTTCTTTTATTTGGTTCAATTCAGAATAGCCCAAACCAATGCATTAATAAGATTGGATTGCTTCAGATTTATTGGTATCTGTTTGAGCCACACTCAGAAACCAGATTTTTATAAATTTTTATAAAAAAGATGACAGTCTTTTATAGGACCTACGGGTTCTCAAAATCAAGTATCGACAGATCTAGTCCCTTGCCTATGCTTTTGCGGGGCAAGAATTTGTCAAGTTCGATCAGCAGGATTAAAAACTTCCAAGTCTTTTTTTGTTGATCAGGCGACACCCAGATTTGAACTGGGGATAAAGGATTTGCAGTCCCCCGCCTTACCACTTGGCCATGTCGCCAAATTCCATTTGTATTCCCTTAATGGATGAAAAATCCAATTGATTTACGACTAATTATTATCAATTACAATTATAATCAATTATAATATTCTAATATTATATTAATATTATATTCTAAATATTAATATTTTAATATTAATTATAATATTATATGTGTATATGTAAACCCCAGAACAGTGTAAACTACAGAGCTGGAATTTTTATACGTGGATACCGAATGAATAGAAAATAGACATTATGATTTTTGATCGAGTGCGACTTGACCTATGTTGCACCAAGTTCAATTATGAGAAAAGATGCGATATATGGATAGCTATATCGGCATGTGCCGGTATGTACTTCCTAAAGATTACTCCTATGAGTATTACGTACGCAATTCAATTGTATTTTATAAATTCTACTACCAAAAAAGATTTGCGAATTACTTTTTGAGCGTTTGTGCTAAAAATAGTTAAACTCTATGCTATTCCTGATTCTTCTGTTTTTATCTCATTCATAGAGAGCGGATTGATTCCCAAATTCATTTCTTTTTTATTTTTTGTACCCTGATCGTAATATCATAATAAAAGAATTGGGTAGAAATTGGATCAATTTTCTTATCCGATACCGATAAAAGACTCCGTCAACCTAAGTGACATAATTTTTTCCCAGGAATGCTTTATCAATTTTAATTTCTTTCTATTTGTACCTGGCTAAAATTCGAACTTGCGTAAAAAATGCCCTCCATTTCTCTGTCTTGCTTCCGTTCATACGTATGATATATATGGATAGAGTTGGCTAAAATTTTATGTGATTCAGTAAACAGAATACCCATTCCATCATTGCTAGATCGATCGGTATGGTTCGATGAATAGTGAGCTAAGCCAATAATGGGATTTTTTCAATAAAGAGGAAACTTCAGATTAAGATGCTCCAGAATGGAAATGAAGGAATGTCCACAATACCTGGATTTATTCAGATACAATTTGAGGGATTTTTTAGGTTCATTAATCAGGGCTTGGCGGAAGAATTTCATAAGTTTCCAAAAATTGAAGATAGAGATCAAGAAATTGAATTTAATTTATTTGTGGAAACATATCAATTGGTAGAGCCCTTGATAAAAGAAAGAGATGCTGTATATGAATCACTCACATATTCTTCTGAATTATATGTACCCGCGGTCTTAATTTGGAAAACCGATAGAAATATGCAAGAACAAACAGTTTTTATTGGGAACATCCCTATAATGAATTCTTTTGGAACCTCTATAGTAAATGGAATATACCGAATTGTGATCAACCAAATATTGCAAAGTCCTGGTATTTACTACCGTTCAGAATTGGAACATAACGGAATTTCTGTATATACCAGTACTATAATATCGGATTGGGGGGGAAGGTCAGAATTAGAAATTGACAGAAAAGCAAGGATATGGGCCCGTGTAAGTAGAAAACAAAAAATATCTATTCTAGTTCTATCATCAGCTATGGGTTCGAATATAAGAGAAATTCTAGATAATGTTTGTTACCCTGAGATTTTCTTGTCTTTCCCGAATGAAAAAGAGAAAAAAAAGATTGGGTCAAAAGAAAATGCTATTCTGGAGTTTTATCAACAATTTGCTTGTGTAGGGGTAGGGGGAGATCCGGTATTTTCTGAGTCCTTATGCAAGGAATTACAAAAGAAATTTTTTTACCAAAGATGTGAATTAGGAAAGATTGGTCGACGAAATATAAACCGGAGACTGAATCTTGATATACCCCAAAACAATACATTTTTGTTACCACAAGATCTATTGGCTGCTGTGGATCATTTGATTGAAATGAAATTTGGAATGGGTATACTTGACGATATGAATCACTTGAAAAATAAACGTATTCGTTCTGTCGCAGATCTATTACAGGATCAATTCGGATTGGCTCTTGTTCGTTTAGAAAATGCGGTTCGAGGAACTATATGTGGAGCAATCAGGCATAAATTGATACCGACTCCTCAAAATTTGGTAACTTCAACTTCATTAACAACTACTTATGAATCGTTTTTTGGCCTACACCCTTTATCTCAAGTTTTGGATCGAACTAATCCGTTGACACAAATTGTTCATGGGCGAAAATGGAGTTATTTGGGTCCTGGGGGATTGACGGGGCGAACTGCTAGTTTTCGGATACGAGATATCCACCCGAGTCACTATGGACGTATTTGCCCAATTGACACGTCCGAAGGAATCAATGTTGGACTTATTGGATCATTAGCTACTCATGTTAAGGTTGGTTATTGGGGATCTATAGAGAGTCCTTTTTATGAATTATCTGAGAGATCAAAAGAGGCACAGATGGTTTATTTATCACCAAATAGAGATGAATATTATATGGTAGCAGCAGGAAATTCTTTGGCCTTGAATCGGGGTATTCAAGAACAACAGGTTGTTCCGGCTCGATATCGTCAAGAATTCCTGACTATTGCATGGGAAGAGATTCATCTTAGAAGCATTTTTCCTTTCCAATATTTTTCTATTGGAGCTTCCCTCATTCCTTTTATCGAGCATAATGATGCGAATCGAGCTTTAATGAGTTCTAATATGCAGCGCCAAGCAGTTCCCCTTTCTCGTTCTGAAAAGTGCATTGTTGGAACTGGGTTGGAAGGCCAAACGGCTCTAGATTCGGGTATTTCAGCTATAGCCGAACACAAGGGAAAAATCATTTATACTGATACTCACAAGATCGTTTTCTCAAGTAATGGGGATACTCTAAGCATTCCATTAGTTATGTATCAACGTTCCAACAAGAATACTTTTATGCATCAAAAAACTCAGGTTCGGCGGGGTAAATATATTAAAAAGGGACAAATTCTAGCGGGTGGTGCGGCCACAGCTGGTGGGGAACTCGCTTTAGGAAAAAATGTATTAGTAGCTTATATGCCATGGGAAGGTTACAATTTTGAAGACGCAGTACTAATTAGTGAACGTCTGATTTATGAAGATATTTATACTTCTTTTCACATCCGGAAATATGAAATTCAGACTCATGTAACAAGCCAAGGTCCTGAAAGAATAACTAAGGAGATTCCGCATTTAGAGGCTCATTTACTCCGAAATTTAGACAGAAATGGAATTGTTATGCTGGGATCTTGGATAGAAACAGGTGATATCTTAGTAGGTAAATTAACACCTCAGACAGCGAATGAATCATCATATGCCCCAGAGGATAGATTATTACGAGCTATACTTGGCATTCAGGTATCCACTTCAAAAGAAACTTCGCTAAGACTACCTATAGGTGGAAGGGGCCGAGTTATTGATGTGAGATGGATCCGTAGAAAGGGGGGTTCCAATTATAATCAAGAAAGGATTCGTGTATATATTTCACATAAACGTGAAATCAAAGTGGGGGATAAAATAGCTGGAAGGCATGGGAATAAAGGTATAATTTCTAAAATTTTGTCTAGACAAGATATGCCCTATTTGCAAGATGGAACGCCCGTTGATATGGT